AAAGATTCTCTTCAAGCGAACCAGCCTATCCTCTGTATGGGGCTTACGCGGTGGTTGGAACAAAGACACATTTTTTTTTGAATTCCAATGTGGCAGATACCATATATCTGCATGGCCTAATCACTAGTTCAAGTCACACACTCCCATAATCCATTTTCTCTTCGGAGAATTAACTTCAACTATTCGTGTCAAATAAATAACACAATATTGTGATTTTGGAGTTGAAGGAAAATATCCAAACCATGTCTTATTCTTTTCAATAATCCATACTTGTAGCAATGAAATACTCCAAAATTGAGAACTGAGTGATTACAAATATCTATGATCTTTTCTATAAAGTCTATAAAGGACCAGAAATCCCTTGCTTACGTATCATTGGGAAGTGCATTAACATAAATACGGCAGTAAGAAGGGGTAATACAAAAGTATGTAAACTATAAAAACGAGTCAAAGTGGATTGTCCCACACTAGCACTTCCGCGTAATAATTCTACCAAAGGTGATCCTATTACAGGAATAGCGTCAGGTACGCCTGTTACAATTTTGACTGCCCAATAACCAACTTGGTCCCAAGGTAAGGAATAACCAGTTACACCAAAAGATGCGGTCAATACACCCAGAACCACACCTGTAACCCAAGTCAATTCGCGAGGTTTTTTAAATCCACCGGTGAGATACACCCGAAATACGTGCAGGATCATCATTAGGACCATCATACTTGCCGACCAGCGATGAACTGATCGGATTAACCAACCAAAGTTAGCTTCAGTCATTATATACTGAACAGAAGCAAAAGCCTCAGTAACGGTCGGGCGATAGTAAAACGTCATAGCAAATCCCGTAGCTACTTGGACTAAAAAACAAGTAAGGGTAATTCCTCCTAGACAATAAAAAATGTTAACATGAGGAGGAACGTATTTACTAGTTATATCATCTGCAATCGCCTGAATCTCGAGACGTTCTTCGAACCAATCATAGACTTTATTGAGATAGGTAACCCAAGAGGACTCCCCCTCTGAGAACCGTATATGAGAATTTCATCTCATACAGCTCAAACATAAACACCTCAATACTGGTTGAAACGGATATAGAATAAATAGAAGGTTTGAAACTTCTTACTAGTTCTATTAAATCTTATCTCTTCTCTGAAGATATGAAAAAAAACCGAAAGCTTTGTGGTGATAATGCCAAAATATCAAGTCGGCTCATTCGTCTTTATATTGCTTTATATAGATCGTTACAGGCCTCTTGAATCTTCTATTTCCCTATTTTGTTTTCTTTCGTTGATTTATTATTTTTTTTTGTTTTTAATTTAATTAATATGTCTTTTATTTATTTATTTTTTATAGGAATTCTCTTGTTAAGACCCTATGAATCGATTGAAACCTCAGATTCATACTATAACCACGATGATTCAATAAAACCTTAAAGCTAAGTCCAATGATTCTCTGAGTAAAAACCATTGTATCATCACTTATTCAATGAATATTAATTAAATTAATAGTTCGGCTTAAACTAAGCAAAGCATAAAGAGGCGTTTGAAAGAAGAAAAATATTTCAATTTATACTTATTATACTTAATTCTTTGCGTTTTTTTTAGTCCGGCCGCGGGGTCTGAATATTAAGTATGAATCATAGTTTTAATATTTCGTGCTCGATTTCATATATTCCGTGTTTCAGATAATAGACTAAATATCCGACGCGATAAAACACATCTCTATGAAGATGGCAGACCCATTCTCTGTACTATCAATAGGATCAATTATAACAAGTCACACACTCATATTCCGAACTACAGAAACAAAGAAATTCCGCGGTCGAACTACCAAAATCAAAATAAATATATAAATATGGGCTAGAAATCCGAGCCCCCTAAAGGATTCACTTTGTATTGAAAAGCTAAGACTTCACAGTTCTTGTGATCTTCTAATTCATTGAAATTCCGTCCAGTAAAACGGAAGAATTATAAATCTCCAAAATAATAGATAGGAATATCGCAAATAGAGCCATTGCGACACCCATCAAAGGAGTGGTTCCCCATCCAGGAGCTACTTTACCATATTCCGAATTCAATGGTTTCAATAAACCCCCTACATTTGTTGATCTTGGACCAGATCTGGAATTACTCTCAACGGTTTGTGTAGCCATAAATCCTATTGTTTAAATTAAGATCTGTTGACTTTGTATACTATTCCGTTGTAAATAAACGATCTTATCATAGATCCATTGTGGTCTTGAAATTATATAATAATGGAAACAGCAACCCTAGTCGCCATCTCTATATCTGGTTTACTTGTAAGTTTTACTGGGTATGCCTTATATACCGCTTTTGGGCAACCCTCTCAACAACTAAGAGATCCATTCGAGGAACACGGGGACTAGTTCTAGTTAAAGTACTAAGCCTCCCAATATCGGGAGGCTTAGTACTTCAATTGAGAAAATGCAAAATCATTTATTTTATTTCACCTTTTTCGTTGGAACTTTAGGGGGTTCTCGAAAAAAGATAGCGAAAAAAATGATCCCTAGAGTCGAGACTAAAAGGAATGTATAAACCAATGCTTCCATAGATTCGATCGTGGTTTACAATTATAGCTTCCATACCTGTTTATTTTGGATCATCTCCTACCTAAAGAAAGAGCAAAAGTCAAAGAAAAAAAAGTCGATTCGAAAGATGCGATAACAATGTTATATTATATCAGACTACTTGTCTTTTTGTAGTTGGATCTCCAAGTTTTTGGAATGCGCCAAATTCTACTTGAGCATCCAAATCTGGGTCAATACCAGCAAAAACATCTCTGAATAAGGTTCGAGCACCATGCCAAATGTGTCCGAAGAAAAAGAGCAAAGCAAACGAAGCATGTCCAAAAGTAAACCAACCCCTCGGACTGCTACGAAACACACCATCAGATTTCAAAGTAGCACGATCTAATTCAAAAATTTCACCCAATTGAGCGCGTCTAGCATATTTTTTAACAGTAGCAGGATCACTATAACTAACTCCGTTAAGTTCGCCGCCGTAGAACTCAACAGTTACACCTACTTGTTCAACACTATACTTTGATTCTGCCCTTCTAAAAGGAACATCAGCTCTAACAATTCCGTCTCCATCTACCAAAACAACTGGAAATGTTTCGAAAAAGGTAGGCATACGACGTACAAAAAGTTCACGCCCTTCTTTATCTCTAAAGATGGGGTGTCCTAACCATCCAACAGCTATTCCATCCCCGTTGTCCATTGAGCCCGCTCTGAATAACCCCCCCTTTGCCGGATTATTCCCAATGTAATCATAAAAAGCAAGTTTTTCCGGAATTTTAGACCAAGCTTCTGAGAAACTTTGATTTTCAGCGAGTCCAGCACTAACTCTTCTATATATTTCTTGCTGGAAGTATCCCTGATCCCATTGATAACGAGTGGGACCAAATAATTCGATGGGGGTAGTTGCTGAACCATACCACATAGTTCCAGCAACTACAAAAGCAGCAAAAAAGACAGCAGCGATACTACTGGAAAGGACGGTTTCAATATTGCCCATACGTAATCCTTTGTATAGACGTTGAGGCGGACGAACACTAAGATGAAATAGGCCCGCTAATATGCCCAATGTACCCGCTGCAATATGATGAGAGGCTATTCCGCCCGAAACAAACGGATCAAAACCTTCCACACCCCACGCTGGATTTACAGATTGTACTTTTCCAGTTAGTCCATAAGGATCGGACACCCATATTCCAGGGCCATACAAACCTGTTACATGAAATACGCCAAAACCAAAACAAGCCACCCCTGAAAGAAATAAATGAATTCCAAAAATCTTGGGCAAATCCAAAGACGGTTTTCCTGTACGTTCATCAGTAAATATTGCTAGATCCCAATACACCCAATGCCAAATAGCTGCTAAGAAGCACAAGCCAGAAAACACAATATGCGCTCCGGCCACACCTTCGTAACTCCAAATGCCTGAATTCGTTACAGCCCCCCCTGTGATACTCCAACCACCCCATGAATTAGTTATTCCTAAACGAGTCATGAAGGGTATAACGAACATACCTTGTCTCCACATTGGATCAAGAACGGGATCAGAAGGATCAAAAACGGCTAATTCATATAGAGCCATTGAACCGGCCCAACCAGCAACCAGAGCTGTATGCATTATATGGACAGCAATCAACCGACCGGGATCATTCAATACAACGGTATGAACACGATACCAAGGCAAACCCATGGAAATACCCCTTTTTATCAAAGAAAGATAAAGACTATGTAACTTTATTGCATTTTTAAAACGATACTATGGACCTCCCCCCTTCAGTGGATTCTCTCCGAGCAGGAGATAATATTTGTTCTCTTCTGCTGGCAATAATCAAACAATTCTGTTCGTAGGAACAAAGAGAAGCAGATCTATTCTATACCCGATAAGCCCCAATACGCAATGGTGGGTTGAGCCCATTTTCTATGAGTGAATCCATCCATACTTAGTCATCATTCGAAAGACCTATTTGGAATAATTTTAGTTACTTTATTAATTCTGTCTTCCTTTCTGACCATGGCTAAAATGAATAACGGCCAATTTTTATGAAGACAATTAAACCCATTATTACGTTTCCACATCAAAGTGAAATATAGTACTTCATTTTTTGTTAATGCCTATTGGTGTTCCAAAAGTACCTTTTCGAAGTCCTGGAGAGGAAGATGCATCTTGGGTTGACGTATAGTGCGGCTTGTCAGATATATTGGGTCATATGGGATTTCCCCGTTCTCTCCCTCGATTGAGATATCCCTTGTTTCACCCAATCAATTTATTTTAAAATTGGCGCGTGAGGTGCAATTAGATCCGTTTTGGGGGGATCCAGATTAATATTACCATCTCAATAAAACTTATTTATGGTTGGCTTGGTTGGACCAAGAAAATGAAGTATCCAGGCTCCGTTTAGAAAAAACCCAATTAGTAATAGATCGGCGTACTACTTGTATCATAAACGATTTTATTATTAAATTAGAAAGAGGAGTGATCTCAAAGTGTTAATTAATCGAATAGAATAATATGCTGATCAAATATTTGACGGAAGAAAGGCATCAAATGAATTAAAAAAAGAAGTGGTATTGGGAGCATTTATCCTATATGTGCAAATCGAAATCGCGGAAATCTTTACCTGGAGTAGAGCATAAACCTAAAAAAATGGAAGGGACCCCTTCAGGAACAAGAAAATTACATCGTAATTTGGATTGGATCTCGATGAAACAATATATCAATGAGAAGTGTGTTTGATAAGTGTAATGAATTTCGTATTATAGGTTATAGGAAAACGAGCAAAAACTTATTTTATGGAAAAAAAAGGGGTTCCTTTGTTAAAAGTTAGATAGAACCTACTCTAAGCCAAAATAAAGGGGCTGGAATCTTATACATTGATCTTTTTTCCGCTATTTTTTGAACCGTATGCCTCAAAAGGTGCATGTACGGTTCCTAAGGGATAGTTTTTTATCCTAATCAACCGACTTTATCGAGAAAGATTGCTTTTTTTAGGCCAAGAGGTTGATAGTGAGATCTCAAATCAACTTATTGGTCTTATGGTATATCTCAGTATAGAGGATGATACCAAAGATCTCTATTTGTTTATAAATTCTCCCGGAGGATGGGTAATACCCGGAGTAGCTATTTACGATACTATGCAATTTGTAAGACCAGATGTACATACAATATGCATGGGATTGGCCGCTTCAATGGGATCCTTTATCCTGGTCGGAGGAGAAATTACCAAACGTCTAGCATTCCCTCACGCTTGGCGCCATTGAGTTTTTTATTTGAAAGAAAAAAATACTATGCCTTAGCAGGAATATTAAGTAATAATAGCATGGCACTTCAAATTTGATATGATAAAACTCTCTTTTTTTTTTACATTAAATTATGTATCGAAAGAGTAGTATGAGATAATAAGATATTCCGATTTTATCTTCGGGTAGTCCATTTAAGCGTCACAAACTTTTTTTTGTTTTCACACCGGAAGGGTTTTAACAATATTTATTTTTTATAGAACAGATTCATTTTTTGCCTTAGCTCAAAAAAACTTTGGGATTGCTGAATCACAGACGAAATAAATATATAAAGCAACGGAACCATCATAGTATTTTTTAACTCCCCCGAAAGGAAACGAACCGAAAGGAAGGGTGGTAATTGGATCATTTACCGATCTGCGTCTGATAGATCCTAGATTTTCTCTTTATTGGCTGTAAGGTGAAAGTAAATTCCATTAGAGAGCCGTATGCACTGCACAAAAAATGCCCGTACGGTTCTTCAATTCTTTTTTTTTTTTTTGCACCTCATCATCCTGCAAGATAGAGAAACCATTTATTTATCATCAGGGTAATGATTCACCAACCCGCAGCCTCTTTTTCTGAGGCACAAACGGGAGAATTTATCTTGGAAGCGGAAGAACTACTGAAACTGCGCGAAACCATCACAAGGGTTTATGTACAAAGAACGGGCAAACCCTTATGGGTTGTATCCGAAGATCTGGAAAGAGATGTTTTTATGTCAGCAACAGAAGCCCAAGCTCATGGAATTGTTGATCTTGTAGCGGTTGAATGAAGGATTTCGCTGAAATCCCTACTATTGTTGTGTTGCGATTTTCTTTATATTCTTATCCGGGTTTAATATTTTAATATTCTATTAAATAGATTAAAAAAAAAGCGATTCATAATCATCCGGTTAGGATCGATCTCAACCAGCCTATTATGTATACGATACAGCATGCCAACCATTAAGCAACTTATTAGAAACACACGACAGCCAATAAGAAATGTCACGAAATCCCCCGCTCTTCGGGGATGTCCTCAGCGCCGAGGAACATGTACTAGGGTGTATGTGCGACACGTTTAGATCATGAGCTAGGACTGGGACACAAAAAAAGACAAACTGTATGTTTCCAGTATCAGTGATCAATCAAGACCAGTGAATAGGATAGAAATAGAATATGAATAGGATAGGGTACAATGGAAGAATTCCACCCACTATCTACAAATCAAAAAGATCCATTATCTCCCTGTGTATTCAATTTATGGTTTCCATTGGTGCAAATCCAATCACCTGAATTTAAGATGAGAAGCAATTCCCCTTTGGTAAGAAATGGTTATCCATTAAGCGGGGGAAATATATAAGCAGAAAAATAATGTTCCCACTCTTGCAAAAACGGACTAACAGGGTCAGCTACCTAGCTAACTTTCATAATTAAATACCGTTACTGTATGGGTTAGATCTCATTGTGAAAGACCTATTACTAAATAATATAATTCATGGGTAGAGCCAAAGGATGTGAACTGTACAAGTTACCAAGAATATTGATTAAATGCAGGAAGGGGTTCCGGTGTATAGAAAGGACCTCACCGTTTAAGAAGTAACCATAGAAACGATGGAACCACTATTTCTTTATCCATTTAAATTTGATTTTTATGTTTACAATGAAAAATATATATAGTGGTCGGGGAGGTTATAGTAGCCAAAGCCATTGGAATTTTTATTTTATACATTGGAAGAATCTGTTTTGTTATTAATCGACCAGTAAAGGGGAAAATAATAACTAAAAGAACGGAAATCAATTAGTTATTCATCAAAGTTTCATTTATTCAATGACCAGAATTAGACGAGGATATGTAGCTCGTAAACGTCGAACAAAAATCCGTTTATTTGCATCAAGCTTTGGGGGGGCTCATTCAAGACTTACTCGAACTATTACTCAACAGAAAATAAGAGCTTTGGTTTCTGCTCATCGGGATAGAGATAGGCAAAAGAGGAATTTTCGTCGTTTGTGGATCACTCGGATAAATGCAGTAATTCGCGAAAATAAAGTATCCTATAGTTATAGTCGATTTATAAATGATCTGTACAAGAGTAAATTGCTTCTTAATCGTAAAATACTTGCACAAATAGCTATATTAAATAGGAATTGTCTTTATATGATTTCTAATGAGATCATAGAGGAAAAGGATTGTAAGGAATTTACCGAAAAACTTAAATGACATTCCCCGGAGAATGAACTCCGGGAAGATAGAGTATAAATTAGTATAAGAAAAAATTGATAAGATGATAAAGTCGTCAAAATGAGTTAACGCGCTCAAACAAAAAAACTTTGATTCTTCCCCGATTCTTTGATTCTTTTTTTTTTATTACAACACGAAAATTTAATTTAGATTTGATTATTTTTAGAACAAAATATCCATCTGGGTTTGAGTTCATAGCATATTGGAATTTTGATTTGATTGAAGAGTAAGCCTATTTATTTCTGGTTCTAAAACCAGTAGTTCTAGCGGTCGACTCGGTTCTTTCAAACTGTTTCTCGTTATTAAGAAAAGGTAACAAAGATAAAATGCGCGCTTGTTTTATAGCAATAGTAATTAATCGTTGTTGTTTCAAGGTCAATCTATTCACGCGTCTAGATAAAATTTTTCCTTGTTCACTAATAAACCGACTAATTAAACTCATATTTCTATAATCAATTCGATCCCCCGATTGGATCGGGGGCAAACGCCTACGAGAAGATCGTTTGGATTTAAGAAAGGGTCGCTTGGATTTATCCATGGTTTGTTTGTTCCTTATCCCTGAAAATCCTATTTCTGAGTTCTAATTCTTTTTTTTTTTAGATCCGACTGAAATAGAAGAAATACGGAAATAGAAATTAGGATTTACTTTAGTTATATTAAAATATATATTATATATATAATATGTCATTTTTGATGTTCCTTGGAAGAGTGACAAACAGACCTGCATTTGATCTATTTCTTTATCTCCCCATGAACCGTATGTTTGTAACAATAGGGACAGAATTTTTTCAATTCCAATCGACTCGGCGTATTGTGTCGATTCTTTTGGGAAATATATCTGGAAATGCCCGTTGATTCTTTATTAACCCCGTTTCGGACACAACTGGTACATTCCAAAATAACCGTTACTCGGACATCTTTACTCTTGGCCATGAACCCCCTTTGGTTTTTGATTCGCTCAACTCTTCCATTTTTGCAATCTGAAGCGAATAAGAAAGGAACAAAGAAAAAATAGAAGTTGCTAACTCTAAATCGAATTATGAAAGATTTCGTTGCAATCACTAGAGTAATAGTCAAAAAATAATAAATAATAAGGAATACAATTATTTCAAACTATATTTCTAATTGCAGTACAGTATCTTATTTAACTATTTTTTATGATACTGTTGACCTAGGAGCACATTTCCATCCCCGTTCTCACTCTATTAGAATATAAATTTAAGCCGGGATTTTCGCTGAGATTTAGTCTTTTTTTTTTTTTTAATAGCAATTAATTAGTTAAAGCTATTTGATTTGATTGTATCTCTAATCCCCTTCCCGTATCAATAACTAAAATTAAAAAAAGGGGAATGTCAACGCATCGGGGAATAAACGATTGATCTCTATTAATAAACCTGCTAAAGATCCGAACCATAGAGTACTTAGTACTGGTGCCACGGAAAGATATGTTTTTAGATCTCGCATTGTAAATCCTCCTTCTTTTTGTTTTTAACGTCTCATATGGGTATAGATAAGTCTTTTATTATTTTATTATATGTTATACAATATGTTATATGACATGAGCCCCCCCAAAAAAAGAAGAAATGACAATAAAAATTATGTATATCAATGGAAGAAATAACACTATGGAAAAGAAGACAGGGATTCTCTACAATGAAACTGTAGACCAATTGAAAGGGATGTAGCGCAGCTTGGTAGCGCGTTTGTTTTGGGTACAAAATGTCACGGGTTCAAATCCTGTCATCCCTACCTATACTTTTACTTTAGTTCTCCTATGAGCAGTAAGGAGGAATAAATTGAGATCAATTAAATTGGACATACATAATCTTTCTTTCATTTTTAGTTTAGAAACGCTATATTATATATATACATGCAAGGTGTATTGGGGTTCAAAAAAATTCTGATAAGAAAGCGCTCTTAGTTCAGTTCGGTAGAACGCGGGTCTCCAAAACCCGATGTCGTAGGTTCAA